CGAATTTGCATATTAGAGGGATTACCATATATAACATAAAATTTCTCCTCCAATTCTTTTAAGTCGAGCTTCGCGGTCTGTCATTATACCTTGAGAAGTAGAAAGGATTGCAATTCCCATTCCACCTAAAATTCTCGGAAGTCGTTGATAGTTAGAATAGATTCCTAGACCGGCGCGACTGACCTGCTTTAAATTCAAAAATTTTGACCCTTTCCTTCTATGTCGTAGAGTTGAAACCAAAAAATTTTTGTTTCTTTCCTGATGCTTCCTCGCGTTTTCGAGAAAACCTTCTCGTAAAAGTATTGTAACAAAGGTTTCCGTGATTTTAGTAGATCTTATTCGAACTCGTCCCTTTCGATTCATGTCAGCATTTCGTATAGAGGTTATTATATCAGCAAAGGTGTCCCTACTCATGATGAACTAAAATTAGCGGTGCTTCCGAATTTTGATATAATCAACATGCTTTTGTTAGTTTTTTTATTCTTTGATTTTTGATAATTTATAAAATGAAAAAGGAAAGGCATATACGTGATTCACAATCTACTAAAAAGCGATATTCGACTATTCATTCTCATGGTTTATAATACTTCGGGAGCTAATGAAACGATTTTAGTAAAGTTTAACTGTCTCAACTCTCGGGGGATTGCACCAAAAACTCGACTTCCTTTCGGATTTCTTTTTTGATCAATAATAACTGCAGCATTGTCATTATATCGTATTATCATGCCGTTGTCGCGTTTAAGTTCTTTGCGGGTACGTACAATTACAGCTCTGATCACTTCTGATCTTTCTAAGGGCATATTTGGTATTGCTTCTTTTATCACAGCAACAATAATGTCACCAATATGCCCATAGCGACGATTGCTAGCTCCTATGATTCGAATACACATCAATTCTCGAGCCCCGCTGTTGTCTGCTACATTCAAATGGGTCTGAGGTTGAATCATATCAGTTTTGGTTTTTTCAATGCAAACAAAGGGTGAAAAAATAAAAAAGAAATATTGTTTGTCCAAAACAAAAAAATGGGCGGTTTTTTTATCCCCAAAATCAATTGGTTTTAGTTTGACGTTTCTATCCTGAAATAAGAAATTGAGTTCTTATAGGCATTTTGGATGCCGCTAGTGAGATAGACTTTCTGGCGACTTTTTCTGCTACTCCGCTTATTTCGTAAAGTATTCGACCTGCTTTGACAACAGCTACCCAATATTCGGGGGATCCTTTCCCCGAACCCATACGTGTTTCTGCAGACCTTACTGTAACTGGTTTGTCTGGAAATATACGTATCCATACTTTTCCACCACGACGAACATTTCGTCCCATTGCCCGGCGCCCTGCTTCTATTTGTCTAGATGTGATCCAAGCGGGTTCAAGTGCTTGAAGAGCATACCGACCAAAACAAATACGGTTACCTCGACAAGACATTCCCTTCATTCTTCCTCTATGTTGTTTACGGAATCGGGTTCTTTTGGGGTTCTAGTTGATGGTTCTTTTTCAATTCCATCTCTATTACAGAACCGGACATGAGAGTTTCTTCTCATCCGGCTCCTCGCGAATGAAATAATTCAATTCAACTAATCAAATACAAATAATGAAATGCATTTTTTTTTTTTTTCAAATTCTAATTAAGAGAGACATGTATTTAATCAAGACAAGATTTTTTTGAGATTCATCTAATTTATTACAAATATTACAAATAGGAATTTGTAATATTTGTAATAAAGAAACATTAATCAATAAACATATATATATGTTCTATGTTTCTAATTTCTAATTTTAGAAGTTCTAAAAATAGTTATTTTGTTTTGTCTTTTATCGTATCAATTGGATCGCCTCCACTTTCGAAAAAACGGTCGCGGGCGAATATTTACTCTTTCAATATCTCTTTCAGTTGTAGGGTTAGTTCATGACTTCTCAGAATAGATCAGAGATGAGCCGGTATCTGGTTTATTCCGCCATCCCCCCAATGAATTAGAATTATGTAGATTCAGTTTCAAATGCATCTTCTATATTCACAGGTTCCATCGTTCCCACCGCTTCTTGATTAATGGTTAGGCCTAAATTTGACAACGGAGCTCTTTTTGAAATTTGTTTTGGAGTCAACCTTCTTAGTCTTTATTGGCTCGAGGCTCTTAATTTTTTGTGCTATGAACAGATTCATATAATGATAGCGGAATTCGTATTGATGCTTTATTACATTTTATAAGATGATCCATAGACCTTACATATTGGAATCATATATCATTCATAGATTTTATATCTTTCTCTCATCTTTCTCTTTATCCACATCCCCTCTCTATTTGACTTTCCAATTCAGAATGGGATTTTTTTCTTTTGTTTATGCCAAAAAAAACGAGCTCAGTTGCTACAATGATAGGACCTATATATCATATCTTGACTGCTTTTTGGATACAGATAACTCGAAGCGCTGGGTTGCTTATTAGTTCTTTATCTTTAGTTGTTTTAGTTGTATAGTTATTAGTTCAGACTATGGGTTGTTAGT